GGAAATCTCTATTAAACAAAAGAGTGAATTCTTTCAAAATAAAAGAGTGAATTCTTTCGCTTTCTTCCGTGGAATTAGTTAACAAGGTCTTGCATCTTTCTATATCTCCCGAAAAAAATCCCCCACTAAGAATCCTTTTTGTTGGATCGTATTATAACGAATTCTTTGGGAGTTTTTAGGAAATACTTTAAAATTTTATTAAATTATGAAATTTATAAGACAAGAAAAGATAATAACTACTAATACGAATAATAAAAGGGTGGATTATCGTATATATATATTTCATGTAGAAACATGTAGAAAGATGAATTAGAAACATGTAGAAAGATGAATAGGTCCATTTATTTATATATTTATTGTATTTTATTAATTAATATATATTTCTTAAATTAATATATATTTCTTAAAACATATACTTATAGACTCCCTATCCCTATTAAGTATATATATACTCACTTAGGTATACTTAGTATAATATAACAATTATATATGAATTATAAGATATCTTTATAACAATATAAGGATAAGGTTCAAATATAAAACAATAAATATAACAATAAATAACAGGTACAAATATTAAATCGAGGTACCCATTCTATGATAACTCTCAACAGTCTCCCCTCCATTTTTGTGCCTTTAGTGGGCTTAGTATTTCCGGCAATTGCAATGGCTTCTTTATCTCTTTATGTTCAAAAAAACAAGATTTTTTAGATACAACAAGGACAAATCTTATATATATATTTTTTCAAGACTTACTTGGATCATAACACGGATATCTATTTAGTAAAATATGGTATAATATGCGGCTTCCTTCGAGCATAAGCTCTTATGTATGTGTAAACATGATAAATGAATTATAACTATTTTCAAATAGATCGGGATCGGGGAGAATTTCTGAAATGTAAAGTCAATATATCTATATGTATTAGGAAATCATATGAAAGGGATGTTATTATTTTAGTTTGGATCTAAGAAATTCGATGAATTATCCCTAAAGGTTCACATCATAATAGTGCTGGTTGATGAGAGTTACTTCGGAAACAAAAAAAAGTAAAAAAAAATTATTTTTGTTATTCTCCCAATTCCAATAAAATGCAACTAGGTCTAGTTAGAGTATGAGTTGGCGATCAGAACGTATATGGGTAGAACTTATAGCGGGGTCTCGAAAAACAAGTAATTTCTGTTGGGCCTTTATTCTTTTTTTAGGTTCATTAGGGTTTTTATTGGTTGGAACGTCCAGTTATTTTGGTAGGAATTTTATATCTTTATTTCCTTCTCAGCAAATAATTTTTTTTCCACAAGGTATCGTGATGTCTTTCTATGGGATCGCAGGTCTTTTTATTAGCTCCTATTTGTGGTGCACAATTTTGTGGAATGTAGGTAGTGGTTATGATCGATTCGATATAAAAGAGGGCATAGTGTGTATTTTTCGTTGGGGATTTCCTGGAAAAAATCGTCGCATATTCCTCCGATTCCTTATGAAAGACATTCAGTCCATCAGAATAGAAATTAAAGAGGGTATTTATGCTCGTCGTGTCCTTTATATGGAAATAAAAGGACAAGGAGCCATTCCCTTGACTCGTACTGATGAGAATTTTACTCCACGAGAGATTGAGCAAAAAGCTGCTGAATTGGCCTATTTCTTGCGTGTACCAATTGAAGTATTTTGAAAAAAGGAACTGAAGAATGAATACTTTGCAAGAGATAAAAAACTCAAGAATCATCTTTTTTTCTATAGCATAACTTAACTGAAGTTTCTTCAGAACGCTTACTCGAGCCAAAGCAAACGTATATGAAACAATTCTAAAACGAAATTGTTTATGTCCACAATTTTTTTTAGGCGTATGTAAATCCACTTAACTCAATTCAGTAACAAATCTAAATGATAGATTCATCATATATCAAAACAAAACATTTCATCATAAAGTAAAGAATTTTTTTTTTCTAAATACTAAATATTTGATATTTTGATAGAACGGGAGTTCTTTCGTCTCGAAATCCGACTACTATTAATTTGAAGAGGGCTCTTTCTTATTCTATATTCTTTCTAAATTCAAGGACTAACCGCTGTACTGAATCACAAAAAAATCCGGAAATACATCGATGACTTGTAATAGAACTTATGCTTGATAGAAATATTAGTATCATATAGAGTCGACGAATGAGGTGCGTTCATTAAAAATTTTAAAATTCACAGACGAAAAAATGGCAAAAAAGAAAGTATTAATTTCCCTTCTATATCTTGCATCTATAGTATTTTTGCCTTGGTGGATCTCTCTCTCATTTAATAAAAGTCTGGAATCTTGGTTTACTAATTGGTGGAATACTAGGCAATCCGAAATTTTTTTGAATGATATTCAAGAAAAGAGTATTCTAAAAGAATTCATAGACTTAGAGGAACTCTTACGTTTGGACGAAATGATAAAGGAATACCCGGAAACACATTTACAAAAGCCTCGCATCGAAATCTACAAAGAAACGATCCAATTGATCAAGATGCACAACGAGGATCGCATCCATACAATTTTACACTTCTCGACAAATATAATCTGTTTCGGTATTCTAAGTGGTTATTCTATTCTAGGTAATGAAGAACTTGTTATTCTTAACTCTTGGTTTCAAGAATTCCTATACAACTTAAGCGACACAATAAAAGCTTTTTCTATTCTTTTATTAACTGATTTATGTATAGGATTCCATTCGCCCCACGGTTGGGAATTAATGATTGGCTCTGTCTACAAAGATTTTGGATTTGCTCATAATGATCAAATTATATCCGGTCTTGTTTCTACTTTTCCAGTCATTTTAGATACAATTTTTAAATATTGGATCTTTCGTTATTTAAATCGTGTATCTCCTTCACTTGTAGTGATTTATCATTCAATGAATGACTGAAAAGTGATCGAACGATCCAATTATAATATTTGTTACTTTGTACATAAGCAAAACATTCAAAATTGTACTTACTACCCATCCAAGGGATTCCTCCAATATTCCAGTAAAATTATTTATATTTAATATTTAAGTAAATAGCAAAATTATAGATAGGGAACTATACTAGCGACCTACCTAATTTTATTGTAGAAATTTTCGGGATCAATGATTGGACCATGCAAACTAAAAATACCTTTTCTTGGATAAAGAAAGAGATTACTCGATCCATTTCCGTATCGCTCATGATATATATACTAACCCAGGCACCCCTTTCAAATGCATATCCCATTTTTGCACAGCAGGGTTATGAAAATCCACGAGAAGCGACTGGCCGTATTGTATGTGCCAATTGCCATTTAGCTAATAAACCCGTGGATATCGAGGTTCCACAAGCGGTACTTCCTGATACTGTATTTGAAGCAGTTGTTCGAATTCCTTATGATCTGCAACTGAAACAAGTTCTTGCTAATGGTAAAAAAGGAGCTTTGAATGTCGGGGCTGTTCTTATTTTACCCGAGGGGTTTGAATTAGCCCCTCCCGATCGTATTTCGCCCGAGATTAAAGAAAAGATAGGAAATCTGTCTTTTCAGAGCTATCGTCCCACTAAAAAAAATATTCTTGTGATAGGTCCGGTTCCTGGTCAGAAATATAGTGAAATCACCTTTCCTATTCTTTCCCCGGACCCCGCTACTAAGAAAGATGTGCACTTCTTAAAATATCCCATATATGTAGGCGGGAACAGGGGAAGGGGTCAGATTTATCCCGACGGGAGCAAGAGTAACAATAATGTTTATAATGCTACAGCAGCAGGTATAGTAAGCAAAATAATACGAAAAGAAAAAGGGGGGTACGAAATAACCATAGCGGATGCATCGGATGGACGTCAAGTGGTTGATATTATCCCTCCAGGACCGGAACTTCTTGTTTCAGAGGGCGAATCCATCAAACTTGATCAACCATTAACGAGTAATCCTAATGTGGGTGGATTTGGTCAGGGAGATGCGGAAATAGTACTTCAAGATCCATTACGTGTCCAAGGTCTTTTGCTCTTCTTGGCATCTGTTATTTTGGCACAAATCTTTTTGGTTCTTAAAAAGAAACAGTTTGAGAAGGTTCAATTGTCCGAAATGAATTTCTAGATCTGCGGATTTATCAACATCAAGCTCTAAAAATAAACAAATTTTTGTTGGGAATTATGTATGATCAAAAAAATTTTGCTTATTTATATTCTTTATTCTACCGGATTTCGGGAATTACTTAATACCGCATTCCTGGTCATAGTATATTGTGAAGGCGACTGACTGTTTTACTTAACTCTTCTTTATTTATTTGTTTTTTCAATCCAAATTGAAACGGTATGATATAGAATGAATCAATAGTTTTATATTTGACTAGAATCAAAACAAAAGATAAATAAGCGGAGAATAGAAACCAAAGTATAAATGAGAGGAACAAAGGATTTTAGGGGAGATTGTTCGTCTCCTAGTCCTTGACACAAGAAACGGAATTTTACCCAACCCTTTCTTGTGTCGAATTAATAAAGATTCTCGATCCCATTCGTAAAAAATGGATATTTGTAGTTTTCATTTTTTTTTTTTTTTTTATATATAGGTTTATTTTATCATAACCCTTTTTTTTTTTTTAGATTTCTTACGTAACATAGTGGTAGTGGACAAATAAATAGAGGTCAATTTATTGAGCAATATAGAACTTCTTCAATTTCAACGAACTTATAAAAAAAAATTTCACTTTTATTAGATTAAATATTTATTAGATTAAATGGAGTAAGGTTCTCTTCTATTAGTATAGAAAGGGTTTGCATGATATCTGATTGATAGAAATATATTATATTTCTATATAATTGTGAGTCATCCAAAAAGGGTAAATCGAGTGATTCCTTCTTTGTTTTAAGTATTGACAGATACTATTGAGTAACAGATGTTCTGAATCAATTAACGAAGTTCATTTTTTAAAAACATCATCAGAAAAGGTGGATGTTTTTGAAACATCTCTAAAAAAAAATATTATGATTATTAAGAACTCAACGGGACTTACCCCCTCTTTCC